CAGATTAGTCGACATTTCTATGTTTCGATGCAACAATAAGATATTATTTGTAATAAGTAGTTTTTTTGGCTGGTTAATTGGTCACATTTTATTGATGAAATCTATTGGCTTAGTATTATCTTGGCCTTGGGAAAAAATGAGATCTAATGCACTTTTTAGATCTAAAAAGTATCTTGTGTCAAAATGGAGAAATTCTGTGTCTCAAATCTTTAGTATTCTCTTATTTATCACCTGTGTCTGCTATCTAGGAAGAATGCCATCACCTATTATAACTAAGAAACTGAAAGAAAGTTCAAAGGGGGAAGAAAAGAAGAAAACTGAGAAAGAAAGAGATGTAGAAATGGAAACAATTTCTAAAACAAAGAAGATAGAGCAGGAAGAAGAGAGATCCGTGGAAGAAGACCTTTCCATTTCTTTGGAAGGAAGGTGGAATCCTTATAAGATATATGAAACAGAGGAAATCAGGCTGAATGGAAAGGAAAAAGATGAATTCGGCTTTAAAGAGAAAGAAAAGAATGAACTCTTATGGGTTGAAAAATCCCTTCTGTCTCTTCTTTTCGATTATCAACGATGGAATCGACCCCTGCGATATATAGAAAACGATCGATTTTCAAATGCTGTAAGAAATGAAATGTCTCAATATTTTTTTAACACATGCGCAAGTGATGGAAAACAAATAATATCTTTCACATATCCACCCAGTTTGTCTACTTTTTTGGAAATGATACAAAAAAAGATGTCTTTTCGCACAGCGGAAAAACTACCTGCGGAGGACCTGTCTAATGAATGGGTTTCGACCGCTGAAAAACAAAGAGATAACTTAAGGAACGAATTCATAAATCGAATAGAAGCTATAGACAAAGGATCTCTTATCCTCGATGTGGTCGAAAAAAGGGCCAGATTGTGCAATGATGAAGAGGAACAAGAATGCTTACCTAAGTTTTATGATCCTCTTTTGAACGGACCCTATCGTGGAACAATCAAAAAAGGGTATTTATATTCAATTAGGAATGATTCAATCACCTCCACACAGGGGTCTACCAAAATTTCTTGGATAAATAAGATTCATGGTATCCTTTCCAAGGATTATCGAGAATTTGAACACGAAATATATAAACTTGATGTAAAATCATCATCTGCAGGCATTGACGATTCATCAGTCTCAATTGGTGAATTTACAGAAGAAGCTGAAGAAGCTGAGGAATCAAGAACTCGTTTCAAACAATTTGCTTTTGGGGGAGAAGAAAAAGAAATTAATTCAGAAAATCAAGCAGAATTTCTATTCGATATGGTTAGAGCTGATCCGAATGATCAAAAAATTAGTAATCAATCAATAAAAATTGAAGAAATGAAGAAAAAGGTTCCTCGATGGTTATACAAACTGACTGCCGATTTTGATTTTGAAGAAGAGGAGGAGGAGGAGGAAGAAGAAGATGATGAGGAAGAACCCACAGATGATCACGGGATTCGTTCAAGAAAAGCTAAACGTGTGGTAATTTATACTGATACTGATACCGATGAGGATACTGATACTAATATCATTAATACTACTGATAGTGATCAAGCAAAAAATAGTGATCAAGCAAAAAATAGTGATCAAGCAAAAAATAGTGATCAAGCAAAAAATAGTGATCAAGCAGAAGAACATGAGATGGCCTTGATACGTTACTCGCAACAATCGGATTTTCGTCGGGATATAATCAAAGGGTCGATTCGGGCTCAAAGACGTAAAACAGTGACGTGGGAAATGTTTCAAACAGATGTGCATTCCCCCCTTTTTTTGGACAGAATAGACAAAACACCTTTGTTTTCTTTTGATATCTCAAGGATGATGAACCTAATTTTTAGGAATTGGATGGAGGAGAAAAGCCTCAAATTAAAAATAAAAACGTCTGATTATGCGGGCGAAGGGGCAAAAGAGGAAGAACATGAAGAAGAAAAAAGGGAGTATAAAAGAAAAGAGGATAAAAGACAGGAGGATGAACGGATAGCAATAGCAGAAGCTTGGGATACTATTCCATTTGCTCAAGCAGTAAGGAGTTCCCTATTAGTAACCCACTCGATTCTTCGAAAATACATCGTATTACCTTCATTGATAATAGTTAAAAATATTGGTCGTATGTTATTATTTCAATTCCCCGAGTGGTATGAAGATTTTAAGGAATGGAGTAGGGAAATGCATGTCAAATGCACATATAACGGTGTTCAATTATCGGAAACAGAATTTCCAAAAGACTGGTTAACAGACGGTATTCAGATAAAAATCCTATTTCCTTTCTCTCTGAAACCTTGGCGTAGATCTAAGCTACGATCCCATCATAGGGATCTAAGAAAAAAACAAAAAAATTTCTGTTTTTTAACGGTCTGGGGGGTGGAAACAGAACTGCCCTTTGGCTCTCCCCGAAAAAACCCTTTATTTTTTGAACCCATTCATAAAACACTCGAAAAAAAAATTAGAAAAGTAAAAAAGAAAGGTTTTTTCATTTTAAAAATTCTAAAAGATAACATAAAAAGTTTTCTAGAGATTTTCAAAGAAAAAATAAGATGGGTTATCAAAATAGTTCTATTTATAAAATCAAAAGTCATTTTCTTTTTTAGATTGACGCGAATCTTTGACCCAATTCCAAATAATAAAGATTCCAAAATAAGTAATAGGATCATCCATGAATCACCCATTAGAATTGGGTCCAGAGATTGGGCAAACGATTCACTGACAGAAAGAAAAATTAATGATCTGGCTGATAAGACAATCAAAATCCGGGATCAAGTAGAAAAGATTATGATTATGAAAGACAAGAAAAAAAAAATAACGGAATCACAGAAATATATTTGGCAAATATCTAAAAAAAGAAGTGCCCGATTAATTCCTAAATGGAACTCTTTTATGAGATCTTTCATTGAAAGAATATACATGGGTATCCTTCTATGTATCACTAACATTTACAAGATCAATGTACAATTTTTTCTTGACTCAACACTTGACTCAACAAAAAAAATTCTAAATAGATACACTTACAATGACGAAACAAAAGAAAAGGATACTAATGAAACGAATCCAAATATAATTCCCTTCATTTCGACTATAAAATCTCTTTCTACTTATACTACTACTATTAGTAGTAATAGTCATTCACCGATTTATTGCGACTTATCTTCTTTGTCCCAAGCCTATGTGTTTTACAAATTATTGCAAACCCAAGTTAGTAACAAATATAAGTCAGAATCCATATTTCAATACTACGGAACATATCCTTTTATTAAGGATAGAATAAAAGACTATTTCCATAACTATTTCCATACACGAGGAATATCTGATTCTGAATCAAAACACAAGAAACTGCGGAATTCTGGAATGAATGAATGGAAAAACTGGTTAAGGAACCATTATCAATACAATTTATCCCGTGCCAAATGGTCTAGATTAGCACCTCTAAAATGGAGAAATAAAGTCAATCAGCATCGTACGATTAAAAATAACGACTTACAAAAATTGGATTCATATGAAGAAAAAGACCAATTAATTCATTCAGAGAGAAAGGATTTTTATAAATTGGGCTTATTAAAGAGTCCGAGTCACACAAAAAAAATGAAAAAACACTACAGATATGATCTTTTATCATATAAATATATTAATTATGAATATGTGAAAGACTCCAATATTTATGGATCACCATTACAAGTAAACAGGCATGGAGAGATTTTATCTCTATCTAATTACAATACACATAAATACAAATCGTTTTATGTTATAACTATTAATGATTGCCTAGAAGATAAATATATAATTGATACGGATCAAAATCTAGATAGAAAATATTTTGAATTGAGAATCATCTATTTTGACCCTAGAAACGATATTGAGACTAGGACCAGTACGGATATCGGAACTTTCACTAATAAAAATAAAACTACTAAGACTGGGACCAATAAGAAAGATCTTTATATCAGAATTCATCAAGAAATCCAGACAAAGCAAAAAGAGTTCTTTTTTGATTGGATGGGAATGAATGAACAAATGTTAGATCGTACTATATCAAATCTGGACCCTTGGTTCTTACCAGAATTTGTGCCACTTTATGATCGATATAGGACTAATCCGTGGATCATACCAATCAAATCGCTTCTATTTGATTTTAATGGAAATAAAACAAGTGATCTTTATATAGATCCAAAGGTCAAATCTAATCAAAAAGAAAGATCTAATCCAAAAGCAGAATCTAATCAAAAAGAATATCTTGAATTAGAGAATCGGAACCGGGACGAGAAAGAACGACAGCACCAAGGAAATCTTATATCAGATACAAGAAACCAAAAAAAAGATGTTGGAGCAAATTCCACAGGTTCAGATATTAAGAAACGCAGAAAGAAAAAGAAATTAAAGAGCAAGAAGGAAGCGGAACTAGACTTCCTTCTGAAAAAATATTTTCTTTTTCAACTGCAATGGGGTGATTCTTTTAATCAAAGAATGACTAATAATATAAAGGTATATTGCCTACTGCTTAGACTTATGGATCCGAGTGAAATTGCTATATCCTCTATTGAAAGAGGAGAAATGGGTCTAGATGTAATGCTGATTCATAAGGATCTGTCTCTTCCAGAATTGATAAAAAGGGGAATATTTATTATTGAACCGGTTCGTTTGTCTACCAAATGGGATGGAATTTCGATTATGTATCAAACCATAGCTATTTCATTGACACATAAGGTTCAGCACCAAACTAATCGAGGGTATCAAGCAAAAAAACATATTGATGAGAATTACTTTAATGGCTCGATTGCATGCCACGGAGGAGTACGTGTGAATGGGGACAATAATAATTATTATTTGCTTGTTCCTGAAAATATTTTATCTCCTAACCATCGTAGAGAATTTAGAATTATAAGCCGTTTCAATTACCGAAATAGGAACGTTGTGAATAAGAATCCAGTATTTTTCAATAGGGCTAAGACTAATGCGCAGGGGTTTGAGAAATTTGTAGATAGGGATAAGCATTTTGATACAGATACAAATAACTCTCTAAAATGGAAAGTGTTTCTTTGGCCCACTCATCGATTAGAAGATTTAGCCTGTATGAATCGCTATTGGTTTGATACCAATAACGGGAGTCGTTTCAGTATGTCAAGGATCCATATGTATCAGCGATTTGGAATTCGCTGATGTTACAGTCAATTTCCCTCTCTATCACGTGCCTGGGGGTGGGGGGACATGCAAATAAATACATACCTTGTGTTAGACTCTGATACACAGGATTCAGTCGCATATAAATTGGACCTAGGAATGAATCGACAGGATCTTTTTAGGTCCCTTTCGTTCTGTTTCGTGAGTCCAGGAATATACCATCCCTTTGTGTCTGAATGAATTTATTGTTATTATTATTTATTTTATTTTTATTCATTTTTTTATTTGTTTGATAGAAAAAAAGAGTAATATGAATCAATCCAGATTATTGTGTACACCAGAGCGAAATAAATGGTATTATTATTCTTGATTGGGAAGATTCATATCCGTGGGAACAAAAATAAAAAAGAGAAGAATTTATTTGTATGGTAAAGAATTCGTCCATATCAGTTATTCCGCAAGAAGAAAAAAGGGGTTCTGTTGAATTTCAAGTATTTAGTTTTACCAATAAGATAAAGAGACTTACTTCACATTTGGAACTGCACAGAAGGGATTATTTATCCCAGAGGGGTCTGCGGAAAATGCTGGGGAAACGTCAACGACTGTTGGTTTATTTATCAAAGAAAAATCGAGTGCGTTATAGGGAATTAATTGGTCAATTGGGCATTCGGGAACCAAAGACTGGTTAATTTGGAAATTCGTTTGAATTATTTGGTTCATTAGATCTTGAATTTTTATGAACCTCCTTTCATTTTCAGGAATTCATGGAATAATGAATATGGGATCGGAGAAGAAAAACATATGACTGTACCAGACGCAAGAAAAGACCTCCTCGTTGTCAATATGGGTCCTCACCACCCGTCAATGCATGGTGTTCTTCGACTCATTGTTACTCTAGATGGCGAAGATGTTATTGACTGTGAACCCATATTGGGTTATTTACACAGAGGAATGGAAAAAATTGCAGAAAACCGAACAATTATACAATATCTACCTTATGTGACACGTTGGGATTATTTAGCTACTATGTTCACGGAGGCAATAACGGTTAATGCACCAGAGGAATTGGGAAATATTCAAGTACCTAAAAGAGCCAGCTATATCAGGGTAATTATGCTGGAGTTGAGTCGTATAGCTTCGCATTTGTTATGGCTTGGACCTTTTATGGCCGATATCGGTGCGCAGACTCCTTTCTTCTATATTTTCAGAGAGAGAGAATTGTTATATGATCTATTCGAAGCTGCCACAGGTATGCGAATGATGCATAATTATTTCCGTATCGGGGGGGTAGCTGCTGATCTACCTCATGGCTGGATAGATAAATGTTTAGATTTCTGCGATTATTTTTTAACGGGAGTTGTTGAATATCAAAAGCTTATTACGCGCAATCCTATCTTTTTAGAACGAGTTGAAGGGGTAGGCTTTATTGGGGGAGAGGAAGCAATAAATTGGGGTTTATCAGGACCAATGCTACGAGCTTCTGGAATCCAATGGGATCTTCGTAAAGTCGATCGGTATGAGTGTTATGATGAATTCGATTGGGAAGTCCAATGGCAAAAAGAAGGAGACTCATTAGCTCGTTATTTAGTAAGAATTGGCGAAATGACGGAATCCATAAAAATTATTCAACAGGCTCTAGAAGGAATCCCGGGGGGGCCTTATGAAAATTTAGAATTCCGACGCTTTGCTGGAACAAAAGATTCAGAATTGAACGATTTTGAATATCGATTCATTAGTAAAAAGCCTTCTCCCAGTTTTGAATTGTCAAAACAAGAACTTTATGTGAGAGTAGAAGCCCCAAAGGGAGAATTGGGTATTTTTCTGATAGGAGACAATAGTGTTTTTCCTTGGAGATGGAAAATCCGTCCACCCGGTTTCATCAATTTGCAAATTCTTCCTCAGCTAGTTAAAAGAATGAAATTGGCTGATATTATGACAATACTAGGTAGTATAGATATCATTATGGGAGAAGTTGATCGTTGAAATGATAATTGAAGAAGCACAAGCTATCAATTCTTTTTTCAGATCGGAATCCTCAAAGGAGGTCTATGGGCTCATATGGTTACTTGTACCTATTTTGACTCTTGTATTGGGAATCACAATAGGGGTATTAGTAATTGTGTGGCTAGAAAGAAAAATATCTGCAGGGATACAACGACGAATTGGTCCTGAGTATGCCGGTCCCTTGGGGATTCTTCAAGCTCTAGCGGATGGGGTCAAACTACTTTTCAAAGAAGATCTTCTTCCATCTAGAGGAGATATTCGTTTATTTAGTGTTGGCCCATCTATAGCGGTCGTATCAATTCTACTGAGTTATTCAGTAATTCCTTTTGGCCATCACCTTGTTCTAACCGATCTCAGTATAGGTGTTTCTCTATGGATCGCTATTTCAAGTATTGCCCCTATCGGACTTCTTATGTCCGGATATGGATCAAATAATAAATATTCCTTTTCAGGTGGTTTACGAGCTGCTGCTCAATCTATTAGTTATGAAATACCATTAACTCCATGTGTGTTATCCATATCTCTACGTGTGATTCGTTGGAATACGCACTCTTACCTCTTTCTTTGCTTTTTCTAGGAAAGAAGTTGATTGAATATAAATATATAGATAGAACTCTTTTTTTATTCATCACTGAGATCGATGAACTAAACCAGATAGTTATATGAGTGAAACAAAACTGCTTATGAATTCGCAGTAAGAAGATCGAGTCTCATTACCTACGTACGAGAGTAAAGTGGAGCTAAACATAAGCAGTGGAAGCTGTTTACCCCAAGTATCGATTAGTCATCATGACTTGAAGCGGGCGCAAAAGATCAACTGTATGGAGTTTTTACTCTTGTATGTATTACCATACCGAGGATCAAACAAAACTGAGTGGACGGTTAGGAACACCAAGGTACACAAAAGATTAGTAATGGAGATAACGTATCCAAACGGATATTTTTTACATAAAAGGAGTCATAATGAGGGCTTGAAGTTAGTAGAAATGATCAAAAAGTACTTCCCCATGATCCCGATCCAGAGTATAGCTCCTATCCACTGATTGAAAAATAACTATCAGGAACGAAGTAATCCTTTATTTATATAGTATAGTCCCTCTGAGAAAGAAGAGAAGAACAGGAAGTAAAAAATGGATTGACTATTTATTGTATCTTATTGAAAGATCGAGTTATTACTGAACAAAAAACTGAACAAAAAGGATAAAGGGTGAGATGGATTCAGAAGCGTCCTTTTTTATTTGTTATTATCTTATCGCGGACAGAATCCCACTGGTCTAGTTCACTTACGAGCATTTTGATCCATCTTTATTTTTTCCTATGGTATGCCGATGTAATACCGAAGCATACCTTAGATTTATTCGTGACCATTGAGGAGCCGTATGAAGCTGAGGTCTCATGTACGGTTCTGGAATAGAGATGGGAACAGTGATGTTATCATCGACTATGATTATCTAACAGTTCAAGTACGGTTGATATAGTTGAGGCGCAGTCAAAATATGGTTTTTGGGGGTGGAATCTTTGGCGTCAACCTATAGGGTTTATAGTTTTTATAATTTCTTCACTAGCAGAATGTGAGAGATTGCCCTTTGATTTACCGGAAGCCGAGGAGGAATTAGTAGCAGGTTATCAAACTGAATATTCAGGTATAAAATTTGGTTTATTTTATGTTGCTTCTTACCTAAATCTACTAGTTTCTTCATTATTCGTAACAATTCTGTACTTGGGCGGGTGGAATCTTTCTATTCCATATATACCAATTACTGAACTTTTCGAAAAAAATCAAACTAGTGAAGTCTTTGGAACAACAATTAGTCTCCTCATTACATTAGCTAAAGCTTATTTGTTCCTGTTCATTCCTATCTCAACAAGATGGACTTTACCTAGGATGAGAATGGACCAACTATTAAATCTTGGGTGGAAATCTCTTTTACCTATTGCTCTCGGTAATCTATTATTGACAACTTCTTCCCAACTCGTTTCGCTGTAACAGAATAGGATATTCCAGATTCATATCCTCTCTCAAGCAAGAGAAAGAAACATCAAATTATTCATGGATATTCGCGATATGTTTCCTATGGTGACTGGGTTCATGAATTATGGTCAACAGACAGTACGAGCTGCAAGATACATTGGTCAAAGTTTCATGATTACCTTATCTCACGCGAATCGTTTACCTGTAACTATTCAATATCCTTATGAAAAATCGATCACATCAGAGCGTTTCCGTGGGCGAATCCACTTTGAATTTGATAAATGCATTGCTTGTGAAGTATGTGTTCGCGTATGTCCGATAGATCTACCTGTTGTTGATTGGCGATTAGAAACAGATATTAGAAAGAAACGATTGCTTAATTATAGTATTGATTTCGGAATCTGTATATTTTGTGGTAATTGCGTGGAGTATTGCCCCACAAACTGTTTATCAATGACTGAAGAATATGAACTTTCCACCTACGATCGTCACGAATTAAATTATAATCAAATTGCTTTGGGTCGGTTACCAATGTCTGTAATTGGGGATTACACAGTTCGAACAATTATGAATTCAACTCAAATAAAAATATCTATGGATAAACCCCTTGATTCAAGAACGATTACCAATTAAAAATAAGATTAAGTTTTGATCGAAAATAGGTAAGTTTCTTTCATGTCAGACAAATAATAACTAGATTTGTGAGGATTATGACTCCTTTTGGAATATATATATAGTCATTATAGCCATAGCCGTTATTTTCTTTTTTTTAATATGAAATTACGAACTCTGTTTCGACTAAAGACAAAAGCAAGATTGGCCCGTTCAATTGATTAACTCTATCTACATCAAGCCACACCACGTTGGGGTAGTAACTATTAGATACAAAAAAGGGTAACCCACTTTTTCCCGACCAGTAAGATCATGATATATTTTTACTTATTTATCGCTTATTTAACACATAATGGATTTACCTGCACCAATACATGATATTCTTTTAGTATCTCTGGGATCAGGTCTTATAGTAGGAGGTCTAGGAGTGGTATTACTTACCAATCCAATTTATTCTGCCTTTTCGTCGGGATTGGTTCTTGTTTGTATATCTTTATTTTATATTCCATCGAACTCTTATTTTGTAGCTGCTGCGCAGCTCCTTATTTACGTGGGAGCCATAAATGTCTTAATCCTATTTGCTGTGATGTTTATGAATGGTTCAGAATATTACAATTCTTTTAATTTTTGGACTATCGGAGATGGGTTCACTTCGGTAGTTTGTACAAGTATTTTTTTTTCACTAATTGCTACTATCCCAAACACGTCATGGTACGGGATTATTTGGACTACAAGATCAAACCAGATCATAGAACAGGACCTGACAAGTAATGTTCAACAGATTGGGATTCATTTATCAACAGATTTTTATCTTCCATTTGAACTTATTTCTATAATCCTTTTAGTTTCCTTAGTGGGCGCAATTGCTATGGCTCGCCGGGAATAGATACTTAGAATTGGAAATAACAAACCAAATGAAAGAAAGCAAATAAGGTCTTCCTCCGTGTAATTGTTATCGCATCGGTCCACCTGAAATTGGAATATTGTTCATGAGACATATTGAAAAGTTGTTGTTAGTTCGACGACCCATTCCAGTGTCTTTTTTGGTACTGTATTTCTTATATTATTATTATATATGGATTTATTATATATGGATTGATAATTGAATTCTATTCAGTAGAATCTTCTAATTAATCGAATCGGTTGAATTGTTGTTTATATTGAAATGAATCGAGATTGACGAGGAGTTGGTCAATGATGCTCGAGCATGTACTTGTTTTGAGTGCCTATTTATTTTCTATTGGTATCTATGGATTGATCACAAGTCGAAACATGGTTAGAGCACTTATGTGTCTTGAACTTATACTGAATGCTGTTAATATGAATCTCGTAACATTTTCTGATTTATTTGATAGTCGCCAATTAAAGGGAGACGTTTTCTCGATCTTCGTTATCGCTATTGCAGCCGCCGAAGCAGCTATTGGACCAGCTATTGTTTCTTCGATCTATCGTAACAGAAAATCAACTCGTATAAATCAATCAAATTTATTGAATAAATAGTTGTAACCTTTACCCAGATATATAAAGACATATATGTTATGTCACTCTGTAGAAGTAGATAGATACCCGCTTATGTTATGGATCAATGGATCATAAGCATGGATTAGGAATAGGAGTGCAATACAATTTTTTTTATACCTTTATTTCTTTTCTTTCTTTATTATATATAATTATAATTCATTTATAGATTAGCAAAACGTGTATTGACTGATTTTGATGAAACATAAGAGATCAAAGTATCTTGGGCCTATCTCATGAACAGATCAGAAATAGAATAGATTGATAACAAAAATTTATGGTCTAATCACCGATTCGTCTGGTGTCCAAATATGTGAATCATTTACTAAAGCTACCAGACCGAAAATTTATGACGTTCCAAAAAAATTGATAGATCCAATGTCACACTCAGTAAAGATTTATGATACATGTATAGGGTGTACCCAATGCGTACGAGCGTGTCCTACAGATGTCCTGGAAATGATACCCTGGGACGGATGTAAAGCTAAGCAAATTGCTTCCGCACCAAGAACGGAGGACTGTGTAGGTTGTAAGAGATGTGAATCCGCTTGTCCAACGGATTTCTTAAGTATACGGGTTTATTTATGGCATGAGACAACCCGTAGCATGGGTCTAGCTTATTAATACGTTACAAAAAACTCCCCTTGAATCCATTTGATTCCTCTTTACCGACAAAAACCCGTACTCGAGAAAATCCGAGCGCGGGTTTTTCTGGTCAAATCTAAGTGTATTTTGTCTTTACTACGAGTGATTTTTATTGGTTAACAATCATTGTTGTTTTGCCCATATCTGCGGGTTCCTTAATTGCCCTTCTCCCTCATAGAGGAAATAAGGTAGTTCGATGGTATACTATCTGTATCTGCTTATTTGAACTCCTTCTAACGACCTACGTATTCTGCTATCATTTTCAATTGGACGATCCATTAATCCAATTGGAAGAAGATTTTAACTGGATAAATCTTTTTGATTTTCACTGGAGACTCGGAATCGACGGACTTTCCATAGGACCTATTTTATTGACAGGATTTATCACTACTTTAGCTACTTCAGCGGCTCGGCCAGTTACCCGAAATTCGCGATTGTTCCATTTCCTGATGTTAGCAATGTACAGTGGTCAAATAGGATTATTTTCTTCTCGAGATCTTTTACTTTTTTTCATCATGTGGGAGTTAGAGTTAATTCCTGTTTACCTACTTCTATCCATGTGGGGAGGAAAGAAACGTCTGTACTCAGCTACAAAGTTCATTTTGTACACTGCAGGAGGTTCCATTTTTC